AGATCAACCAAGATTTCCTTCTGCTTTATTGTTATTTCATTTTTATTTCGTCATTTTATTTATTCAATATAAATAAAATATGAAAATTTTGAGTAATCTACTTCCCTTTGAATGCTAAAGCTCCTTACTTAAAAAAATGAGAGAAGTACCGCGCAATTCATACGGGATTTCCTTGTCTATATTCTATATATCGTTCTCTGCAATCTTTTAGGTCCCGACTTCACCTCGACGGTTCTGGCATGATACCTTTAAAATCTATATGCGATGGATAAACTCCTGAAACCATGACATACTGGCTTACTTGAACAGAATTTCTTCCTAAAAGAAAGGGACTGCTTAATGAAAAAAGCCTTTTTCACGAGGTACAACTCTAAAATTCCTATTTTTTTTGTTACGCAATTGACCATAGATTAATTTCCCTTTTATGTAGGAGTATCAAATACACCTAAAATTCTGAGCTTCATATTACTCCCCCAAGAAACATGTCAGAGACAGGGCATCCCAATCGGATTGAATGGGATGACAGATACTAATTCCAAGTCTGTAAAAAAAGAATTTCGAACAAATCACACATCGCAGTATACCAGGCCTTCTAATTCTTTAAGAGGTTTATCTAAAAGATTCGCGATATAACTTGGAAGACGTTTCAAATACCAGACGTGAGTTACTGAGCATGCCAGTTTGATGTAGCCCATTTGATATCTTCGTACTCGAGAATCAACAAATTCGACTCCGCATTGTTCACAAAATTTCAAGTCGTCTTTTTCATCTCCGATTACTCGATAATTTCCACAAGCACAAATCCCACTTTTTATAGGCCCAAAAATTCTTTCACAAAATAATCCATCTTTTTCCGGTTTATTTGTTTTGTAATGAAAAGTATAAGGTTTTGTCACTTCTCCAACTATTTCTCCATTAGGTAGAATTTTATTGGCCCAAGCACTTATTTGTTGAGGTGAAACTGATCCAATTCGGAGTTGTTGATGTTTATACCGATCGATCATAGAAGAAAAATTCTGATTCGTTCCGATTCATTTCGATTAAGCTTCCTTTCTATTAATCCGAAAATTTTTCTCAGATACAAGGAAATGGTTCAGTTCCAGAGCTAAAGATCGTAGTTCGCGAACGAGCAATCTAAAGGATTCTGGGGCATCCTCGGGGTTAGGTATTATTCCGCCAACGATCGTAGTCCCAAGGACTTCCTGGCGAGCTCTAATATGATCAGATTTATAAGTAAGCATTTCTTGTAAAATATGCGCAACACCAAATCCCTCTAGAGCCCAAACCTCCATTTCTCCTACCCGCTGCCCCCCTTGCTTAGCTCTTCCTCTAAGGGGTTGTTGTGTAACAAGTGCATAATGTCCGCTGGAACGTCCGTGGATTTTATCATCCACTTGATGAATTAATTTCAAGATATAGGGCTTTCCTATTATAACAGGCTGTTCAAAAGGCTCGCCTGTTCTTCCATCAAATATTCTGCTTTTTCCCGGATATTCGGGTTCAAATACCCAAGGATTCCCTGTTGCCTTACTAGCTGCATATAATTCCGAAAAGACTAGTTTTCTAGAAGCCTCTTGTTCATATCTCTCATCAAAAGGTGCTATTCGATAATGTCTGTCTAGTAGACTACCTGCTAACCCCAGCGAGCATTCAAATATCTGTCCTACATTCATTCGTGAAGGGACTCCTAATGGATTGAATATCATATCCACAGGTCTTCCATCTTGCAAATAAGGCATATCTTGTCTAATTAAAATTTTGGAAATAATGCCCTTATTTCCATGTCTTCCAGCTACTTTATCACCTACTTTTATTTCACGTTTCTGTGAGATATATACACGAATAATTTCTGGATTATAACTAGAACTCCCCTTTTTCCGGATCCATCTCACATCAATAACTCGACCCCTACCACCTATAGGTAGTTTTAAGCAAGTTTCCTTTGAAGTGGATACCTGAATGCCCAGTATGGCTCGTAATAATCTATCTTCCGGGGCATACGATGATTCTTTTGCCATTTGAGGTGTTAATTTACCTACTAAAATATCACCCGTCTCGATCCAAGATCCAAGCATCACAATTCCATTTTTGTCTAAATTGCGGAGTAAATGGGCTTCTAAATGGGGTATTTCATTAGTGATCCTTTCAGGTCCTTGACTTGTCACATGAGTCTGAATTTCGTATTTACGGATGTGAAAAGAAGTATAAATATCTTCATATACCAAACGTTCACTAATAAGTACCGCATCCTCAAAATTGTAACCTTCCCACGGCATATAAGCTACTAATACGTTTTTTCCCAAAGCGAGTTCCCCACCAACGATAGCGGCACCATCCGATAAAATTTGTCCCTTTTTAATGCATTTACCCTGCTGAACCAGGGGTTTTTGGTGCATACAAGTATTTTTGTTGGAACGTTCATACCTAATTAATGGAATGCTTCGAGTATCTCCATTACCTGAGAAAAGGATCCTCTTAGTATTAGCATAAATGATCTTTC